TGTCGGCTCTCTGTAAAATATTCGTTTGGCCGAGGGCTTCCAAACACATCATAAGCTAAACCTGTGCTGACGAATAACACTATGGTCATTGGGCCTCCTAAAAGGATCTACTAAATTCATCGAGTTGTTCCAAAGAATCAAAACGGCCAGTTATTAATGGAATTCCTTGTCGGCTCTCTGTAAAATATTCGTTTGGCCGAGGGCTTCCAAACACATCATAAGCTAAACCTGTGCTGACGAATAACCAACCCGCAATGAATAGGGAAGGTATAGTAATGCTATGAATGACCCAGTATCGAATACTGGTAATAATATCCGCAAAAGAACGTTCTCCTGTGCTTCCAGACATGCTTAGCTCCACATATTCTTGTACAGGCAAATGTAAATCGATTCCGTAAAAGATGAGATCTGTAAATGGAAATTTACTGAAATTCTTTGTGGGATCGGCAATATTGTACCAAGGGTGTCTTTAGAGTATACCAAATCAGTATAGCCGTCCTTCTTCTGACACAGCAAGGCAATTTCGATTAATAAGGAAACTAAGTATACGTATTAGACAATTAAATTTCTATTAGACAATTTCTTTTTTCTTGCTTGTAATATAGAACTATGTTCCTTTTAATAGAAAAATCCACTAACTAATAAAAAACAGAGTATTTATTAAAGGGTTCTCTTCATTATTGGCTTCGGACTGGTGGGTAAGGGATCAATCTGATACGTGGGTTTCTAAGTCTAATAATTCATCAAAGAGAGTATTCTTATTCTATTCCCACAATTCAATTAGATACGAAATCTAGAACTCTCTTTTTTGTGGTTTGTTTATAGAAAGAACGACTTTTTTCTTTTTTCATTTGAAGAAATTGATTAGTTGTCTAGTACCAACTGTATAGTAGTAGGTAGGAGATAGTATTCCATGAAAAAAAACAAAGAATACAAGAATTGAATTGTAAGAAATGCATTAACATTCGTGATGCATGCATTCCTGTATTAGAGCCGAGGGTTCTTTATTGCGCTAATTACAGGGATGAGACTTGATAAAAAAATACGGAAAGAAAAAATGTAGAACCTAAAATAAAGATAATAAAGATAATCAGAATGAATCATCTTAAAATCGATTTGAACAAAAACAAAAATTTTCTTTTTTTGCGTGATCGCGTTGATATCCTTTTTCTTATCAAAAAAAAATGCTAAAATTAGGAATGCTTTTCCTGTTTTCTTCTTCGATAGTTAGATTGTTTTTTAACAAAGTTACATTTAGTTTACTCCAAGAGTTGCTCAAAAAACCTGTTGATTAGAAATCGCGGAATTTGTAGATGTAACAGACAACGAGTCGATTTCTTTTTCTACCTCTCTTCTTTATATCTTTCTTAGATATATTTATAACTATAATTAATATTAATAAATAAAATAAGGTAATAAATGTAATGATTGAGGAATAAATTGAACTTCTTCTTTCAATTGGTATTTTTTCTTCTTTTCGTTCCGATCTTTGAAAAAAAGGTAAACTTAGGTAAGTGCTTTATAAATATATGTAAAAAAAACATATTTGATTTAGCTCCTTCATGCCTACTCTAACTAGTTATTTCGGTTTTCTACTAGCAGCTTTAACTATAACCTCCGCTCTATTTATTGGTCTGAGCAAGATACGACTTATTTGAAATAAATTGAATCAACAATTCATAATCATAAAAAAATCTTTCTGATAGTTCTTTATTTTATCGCGACAATTTTCCATTTTCGGTTATTGAAATTCATGGACAATCCAATTAGGATTAAAATTTAGAGATAGATAGATATTACCTTCCCCTTTTCCTTTCAAACAAATTGAAATGATTGAAGTACTTCTATTTGGAATCGTCTTAGGTTTGATTCCTATTACTTTGGCTGGATTATTCGTAACTGCATATTTACAATATCGGCGTGGTGATCAGTTGGACCTTTGATTAGTTAACAACTTTTTTTGATTGACCTCCTGTGGCTTAAATAAAAAGAAAGGAGGTACATTTTCGATTCTTCTTCCATTATTTCCGTCTAATTAGAACTAACAAGAATGGAATCACGCTCTGTAGGACTTGAACCTACGACATCGGGTTTTGGAGACCCACGTTCTACCGAACTGAACTAAGAGCGCTTTCTTGTCACAGACAGTAAAGAAAAATAAGAAAAGGATTCCGTAACCTAATACTACATCCTGCATGCATATCACATATATATATAAGTATCGAATAGAGAGTTCGAATTGTATATGTGTTATATGGATATATAGTATAGTATTCTAAATATTCTAATACTGTTCTAAAAATGACAGATTATATATGTCCAATTTGAATCTATTTCGCTGATCTCAATTAATTACTCTTTACTTCTCAGAGGAAAAGCAATAGGTAGGGATGACAGGATTTGAACCCGTGACATTTTGTACCCAAAACAAACGCGCTACCAAGCTGCGCTACATCCCTTTTACTAGGTTTACAGTGTTATTGTAAAGAATCCTTTTCTTTTTTTCCACATACATCATTCTTTCTCAGATTTAGATACACAATAGATCTTGCCATTTTTTCTTTCTTTTTTCATATCATATATGATATAGATATAGATAGAATCTAAAAGTCTTTGGATACATATACGCTGTAAAGTTAAAAGGGCTTTTAGGGCAGTAGGAAAGATGCATCTTTTTCTTTTTTTAAACTTAAAATAAAGGTAGAAAATATTATCTACCGGATTGGTGTACATTTTTAGTTGCTTTAGGAATTTCATGTACAAATAAATGCAAGTGGTTTTTCTCTTTTTAAATACCTATGCATCTGATCATTTATTATATATGTATTATTCTTATGTGTTACAATATATAAATAAAGAAAGAAAAAAGAAGGAGGATTTTCAATGCGAGATCTAAAAACATATCTCTCCGTGGCACCGGTACTAAGTACTTTATGGTTCGGATCTTTAGCAGGTCTATTGATAGAAATCAATCGTTTTTTCCCGGATGCGTTAACATTCCCCTTTTTTTCATTCTAGTTATTGACATGGTAAAGGGGTAACGAAGATTAGAGATAGGATTTACTGACTAATACCCCGCCCTTTCTCCCTTTAACCTTATAAAAGGGAGAAAGAAAAAAGTATTCAACCTCAGCAAAATTTGGGCTCAAGCTCGAATTGAAAATTCAATTTTCAATTAATAAATAAGAGTGAGAACGGAAATGAAAAAGCGGGTCTAGGGCAAAAATCTCATACACGAGACTTAAACGCAATACTCTACTGTGATTCGAAATCTAGTTTTCCTCAAACTAGATTTCGAATTCTAAAATTCTAACGAGAAATATTAGTCCTAACAAAAAAATAGAATAGTTAGAAATCATTGGATTACGCATTCTTTATTATACTGATACTGAATTCTATTTCTTATTAATCTTAATATTTACTATATCCTCATCCTCTATTTTTTTATTTACTGCAACGAAATTTTTGAGGTGTATTTCTAGTTAGCAATTTCTATTTTTTTATTTCTTTACGCTTTGGGTCGAAAATCAAAGAGTTGCTTGAATAAAAAATTCACATACAAAAAGGGGGTTCATGGCCAAGGGTAAAGATGTCCGAGTAAGCGTTATTTTGGAATGTACTAGTTGTGTTCGAAAGAATGGTAATAAGGAATCAAGGGGTATTTCGCGATATATTACTCAAAAGAATCGACGCAACACGCCCAATCGCTTGGAATTGAAAAAATTCTGTCCCTATTGTTACAAACATACAATTCATGGAGAGATAAAGAAATAGATCGAACCGAGCGCGTCTGTGTAGCGTTTTTTGAAGCAAGAGTACAAAAGGACATATATTATACATATATTTCATTATATGCCTAGCAATAGATAATAATTCTACTATATAGATATAGAATTCTATTCTATTTCTATTAGAATAAAAAAAGAAATAATATATTAGAATAGATAAAAAAAGGATTTCCGACTAGAAGCTATATAAAAGATAAATGTATAATAATATAAGCGATAAGCGCATAAAAAAAATCGAATAACATAACATATATATTATATATAAAATAAACAAATTCAAATTAAAGAAAAGAATAAAAAAACCAAATCCTATTTCTAATTTCTTTATTTTTAGATCTGACCGAAATAGGATTTCCGGTAGAATTTTATATTCTAAGTAATAAATAAATAAACTAAACAAACCATGGATAAATCCAAGCGATCTTTCCTTAAATCTAAGCGGCCTTTTCGTAGGCGCTTACCCCCGCTCCAATCGGGGGACCGAATTGATTATAGAAACATGAGTTTAATTAGTCGATTTATTAGTGAACAGGGAAAAATATTATCGAGGCGCGTGAATAGATTGACTCTGAAACAACAACGATTAATTACTATTGCTATAAAACAAGCTCGTATTCTATCTTTGTTACCCTTTCTTAATAACGAGAAACAATTTGAAAGGGCCAAGTCGGCCGTTAGAACTACGGGTTTTCGAGGTTTTCGAACAAAAAAACAATAGGTTTACTTTTTTTATTCATTCAAGTGATGTTTTGTCAAGTGATGTTTTGCTCTAATCTAAAAAATCTGATAATCCGGATTTTTTGTTGTCTCGGAATAAAAATCGAGGAAGAATCTTTTTTTATTGATATTGAATGCCTTTGTGCATTTTGACTACTTTATTATAAATTTTGTATTTTTTTTCGGACTCATTTATATTCTATCTTCCCTTCCCGGAGTTCCTTCTCCGGGGAACTTTATTTAAAATAATTCGGGTGCTTTTTTCCAATCTTCTTTTTTTATGATCTCATTGGAAATACTAGAAAGACAATTCCTATTTAAAATAGCTATTTGTGCAAGTATTTTACGATTAAGAATCAACTGCCGCTTGTACAGATCGTGTATAAATTGACTATAGTTATAGTACACGCCCTTTTCCGTTTCGCGAATTGCTGCGTTTATACGAGTAATCCACAAACGACGAAAATCTCTCTTTTTCTTATCTCTATCTCGATGAGCCGAAAACAAAGCTCTTATTTTCTGTTGAGCAATAATACGAATGGTTTTTGAATGGGCCCCTCGAAAGCTTGATACAAATAAACGCATTTTTTTTCTACGTCTCCGAGCTATATATCCTCGTCTAACTCTGGTCATTGAATAAATGAAACTTTGCTAAATAACTAATTGATTTTATTTCTCTTTGAGTTATTTTTCTCTTTCCTCACTGGTAATAACAAAACGGATTTTTCCAATGTATAAAAAGAATTCCAATGGCTTTTGCTACTATAACCTTCCCGACCACGATTTTTTCTTTTTTTTTTCGAGACATTTTGCCTCAACTCCAAATGAAATAATAAATTGGATTTATACTAGGTATCAAAAAGAAAACGTAGTAAATCTAGATGAATAAAGAAATAGTGGGTTCCTTCGTTTCTATGGTTCCTTTTTAAACGGTGAGGTCCTCTCTATACACCGGAGCCCTTTACTTCGTTTCGTCAACGTTATTGGTAACTTGTACAATTCAAAATCTTTGGCTCTACCTATGAATTATCCAGTAATAGGTCTTTCACAATGAGATCCGCCTATACAGTAACGGTATGTAGTTTTGAAGGTTGGCTGGATAGCTGACCCTGTTAGTCCGTTTTGCAAAAATGGGAGCATAATCTTTTCAAATAGTACTTTCCCGCGTAATGTATAGCATTTGCTACCAATGGGAACTTGCTTCTCATCTTAAATCAAGCTAATTTGGGTTACACCAGGGGAACCATAAATTTTATACGCAATAGATGGATATGGTAGATCTTTTTTTCGATAGTGACCAGAGCTCTTCCATTTTATCCTATTCACTGGTAACGATCATTGATGCTGGAAATTTTCTTTTGTTAGCCCAGTTCATAATTTGAACGAGTCGCACATACACCCTAGTACATGTTCCTCGGCGTTGAGGACATCCCCGAAGAGCGGGGGATTTCGTGACGTTTCTAATTGGCTGTCTTGTGTTTCTAATAAGCTGTTTAATAGTTGGCATGCTGAATCATTTACATAAGGGACTGGTTTAGATGAATCCTAACCTGATGAGTATGAATTATTTCTAGTTATATAGAATATTTACCCAGTAAAGTCAAAAGAAAAAATAGAAATTTGCTAATTTGACTACTTCGGCTCTTTCCATTGGTTCTTCTTTACTATTTCTACTCCTTCATTCGCTATAAGATCAATAACTCCGTGAGCTTGGGCTTCTCTTGCTGACATAAAAATATCCCTTTCCAGGTCTTCGGTTAGAACCCAAAAGGGTTGGCCTGTTCTTTGTGCATAAACCTTTGTGAGTGTTTCTCGCAAAGTCAATAGTTCTTCCGCTTCCATCATACATTCTCCCGTTGATCCCTCATGAAAAGAACTAGCAGGTTGATGGATCATTACCCTGATGATATAACAAAAAGAAAGTTCCTCGATCTCGCATGATAAGGCGAAGACAAAAGATAGGGAATAACAAGAAACTTGAACAACCGTACGTGCATCTTTTGCTTATTGCATACGGCTCGACAATGGAATTGACTTTTCTCTTCCATCGAAGAAAAAAAGAATCGAGCAGATCCAGATCACTAAATCATCCAATTACCACCCTTCTTTTCGTAAGTTCAAAATACTATGATGGCTCCGTTGCTTTATATATAAATTTCGTCTGTAATTCAGCAATCCCAAAGTTTCTTTTTGATCCTAAAAAGGAATTTTTTTTTAGTACTCTTTCATAAACATAAATATTGTTAGGTTAGGATTAAGAGTCTTTTGGTATAAAAAAAGTTTGTGACGCTGAAACGGACTCCGAATAAATAAAAAATCGGAAATACCCTTTATCTCATACTCCTCTCTCGATACATAATCTAATAGTTGAAAAAAAAAACGAACCAAATTTTGCATATCGAATTCAAAGTGCCATGCTATTTTTACGACTTTTACTTAACACTACTCATAATATATAATATAGTTTGATATTTCTTGTGGTGAAGGCATAGTCTTTTTTTCTCAAATAAAAAACTCATTGGCGCCAAAGCCAAGCGTGAGGGAATGCAAAACGTTTGGTAATTTCTCCTCCGACCAGGACAAAAGATCCCATTGAAGCGGCTATTCCCATGCATATTGTATATACATCTGGTAGCACAAGTTGCATAGCATCAAAAATAGCTATTCCGGGTAATACCCACCCGCCAGGACAATTTATAAACAAATACAAATCCTGGGTCTGATCCTCTATACTGAGATATATGATAAGACCAACAAGATAATTTGAGATCTCGGTCGTAATTTCTTGGGTTAAAAAAAGTAATCTTGCTCGATAAAGTCGGTTGATTAGGGTAAAATTTTATCCCTTAGGAACCGTACATGCACCTTTTGATACATACGGCTCAAAAAAATGTGAAAAAGAAAAAAATCAATGTCTAGATTACTTCCCTCTTATTTTTGGATAGTAGTTCTTTCTAACTTCTAATGAAGGGGGGTTGTCTTCTATTTTTCAATAAATATGAGTTTTTCCTTATTTCTACTATCAAAAAATAGAAAAAAGAAATTCTATTCTATATTAATATTTTTTATATATTTATATATATAAATAATATAATCATAATTAAAATTAATATGAAGACTCCATATCTAGATTAAAAATAGAATTTAAAGGCATCATAAATAGAATATAAAAAAATTACATACATATATATATATTAATAGTATGTATAAAGAAAGTATGTATAAAGAAAGAGTCTTTCTATAGGTATATATATAAAAAGCTCATTTTTCGAACGAACTGCTCGTTGATTTATTGTTTCATCGAGATCGAATGGAAAACACGATGTCATTTTCTTGTTCTTGAAGGGGCCTCTTTCATTTTTTTAGGTTTATGCTCTACTCCGGGTAAAACTATGCTCGATTTTTATTTGCACATATAGGTCAAATGCATCTAATACCGCTTATTTTTTTCTAAGATTTTTTGCATGCCTTTGCCAAAAAATTGGATATTGGACATATTGAGTTCATCTAGTTTATTCGAGTGATTAAAGTTCAGATGAGTCCTCTACCTATTTCATTTAGAATTTGGATAAATAGGAATAATTTTTCATAAAAACAGTAATTATCGATATATTACCAATTGGGATTTGTTTAAACGGAGCCTGGATACTTCATGTCATTTTTTTGGTTAAACCAACAAGCCAACCATAAAGTATTCTAATTGATACTATTAGTCTGAATCCCCCTACAAATGAATCTAGTTGGACTTCGCGCTCCAAATTTTTTATGATTCAATCAATCTTTCTTGGGCGAAGAGAAGGATATCTCGATCGGGGAAGAGAACGGGGAAAGCCCATATGACCCAATATATCTGACAAGTCGCACTATACGTCAACCCAAGTTGCATCTTCATCTCCCGGAATTCGAAAGGGTACTTTTGGAACACCAATAGGCATTAACTAAAAGAAAAATTAAGTACTATATTTCACTTTGATATGGAAACGTAATAATCGGGCTATTCTCTTCATAATATCAACCTTTGCTTTGCCATACCATATATGTCGATATTCTTTATCATATATTCTGTCTAGAATACAAAAGAAAAGGTCATAAAAGCCGATAGAATAACTAAAGGAAAATTCTTACGACTAGAGTCGTCCGATGATGAACAAATATGGCGGCATTTGCTCATAGAAAAGGGTATCAACCCCCATTGCGTATTGGTACTTATTGGGTATAAAATAGATCTGGTTCTTTTTGTTACTACAAACATAATTTTTCCATTATTACCAATAGAATAGAACAAATATTAACCCTTGCTCCAAGATAATCCACTGAACAGAACAGGGGTCTGTTGATAGTCATAGCCTTTTCCAATGCAATAAAGTTACATAGTGTCTATTTTTTTTTGATAAAGGGGTATTTCCATGGGTTTACCTTGGTATCGTGTTCATACCGTTGTATTGAATGATCCTGGTCGGTTGATTTCTGTCCATATAATGCATACAGCCTTGGTTGCTGGTTGGGCCGGTTCGATGGCTCTATATGAATTAGCAGTTTTTGATCCCTCTGATCCCGTTCTTGATCCAATGTGGAGACAGGGTATGTTCGTTATACCCTTCATGACTCGTTTAGGAATAACAAATTCCTGGGGCGGTTGGAGTATTACAGGGGGGACGGTAACGGATCCCGGTATTTGGAGTTATGAAGGTGTAGCCGGGGCACATATTGTGTTTTCTGGCTTGTGCTTTTTGGCCGCTATTTGGCATTGGGTCTATTGGGATCTAGAAATTTTTTGTGATGAACGTACAGGAAAACCTTCATTAGATTTGCCTAAGATTTTTGGAATTCATTTATTTCTTTCCGGGGTGGCTTGTTTTGGTTTTGGCGCATTTCATGTAACAGGCTTGTATGGTCCTGGAATATGGGTGTCTGATCCTTATGGACTAACTGGAAAAGTTCAGGCAGTAAATCCCGCATGGGGTGTAGAGGGTTTTGATCCTTTTGTTCCAGGGGGAATAGCCTCTCATCATATTGCAGCAGGGACATTGGGCATATTAGCGGGATTATTCCATCTTAGTGTCCGCCCGCCCCAACGTCTATACAAAGGATTACGTATGGGTAATATTGAAACCGTACTTTCCAGCAGTATCGCTGCTGTCTTTTTTGCAGCTTTTGTAGTTGCCGGAACTATGTGGTATGGTTCAGCAACTACTCCGATCGAATTATTTGGTCCCACTCGTTATCAATGGGATCAGGGATACTTTCAGCAAGAAATATATCGAAGAGTTAGTGCTGGGTTGGCCCAAAATCAAAGTTTATCAGAAGCTTGGTCGAAAATTCCCGAGAAATTAGCCTTTTATGATTACATTGGTAATAATCCGGCAAAGGGGGGATTATTCAGGGCAGGTTCAATGGACAATGGGGATGGAATAGCTGTTGGATGGTTAGGACACCCAATATTTAGAGATAAAGAAGGACGTGAACTATTTGTACGTCGTATGCCTACTTTTTTTGAAACATTTCCAGTCGTTTTGATAGATGGAGATGGAATTGTTAGAGCCGATGTTCCTTTTAGAAGAGCGGAATCAAAATATAGCGTCGAACAAGTAGGTGTAACTGTTGAGTTCTATGGTGGCGAACTCAATGGAGTCAGTTATAGCGATCCTGCTACTGTGAAAAAATATGCTAGACGTGCTCAATTGGGTGAAATTTTTGAATTAGATCGTGCTACTTTGAAATCAGATGGTGTTTTTCGTAGTAGTCCAAGGGGTTGGTTTACTTTTGGACATGCTTCCTTTGCCCTGCTCTTCTTCTTCGGACATATTTGGCATGGGGCTAGAACCTTGTTTAGAGATGTTTTTGCTGGTATTGACCCAGATTTAGATTCTCAAGTAGAATTTGGAGCATTCCAAAAACTAGGAGATCCAACTACAAAAAGACAAGCAGTCTGATACAAAAACAAAGTTGCTTTCGTCATTTTCGTCTCTCTTTTTGTGATTTGACATTAGGGATCAGAGAAAGTTTGATTTAATCAGTTGACTCGTTTTTTATTTATCAGGGAAATAATCCCCAATAAACAGGTATGGAAGCTATAATCGTAAACCACAATCGAATCTATGGAAGCATTGGTTTATACATTTCTATTAGTCTCGACTCTAGGGATCATTTTTTTCGCTATCTTTTTTCGAGAACCGCCTAAAATTTCAACTAAGAAATGATTTTTCATTATCTCTGTTGAAGTAATGAGCCTCCCAATATGCATTCAATATTGGGAGGCTCATTACTTCAACTAGTCCCCGTGTTCCTCGAACGGATCTCTTAGTTGTTGAGAGGGTTGCCCAAAAGCGGTATATAAGGCGTACCCGGTAAAACTTACAAGTAAACCAGATATAAAGATGGCGACTAGGGTTGCTGTTTCCATTCTTATATGATGAATTCAAGACCGCAAAGTATCTCTGATAAGATACTTTATTTACAGGGTAATGGTATACAAAGTCAACAGATCTCAATAAAAAAATCGGATTTATGGCTACACAAACCGTTGATAGTAGTTCTAGATCTCGTCCAAGACAAACTACGGTAGGGGCTTTATTGAAACCGTTGAATTCGGAATATGGTAAAGTAGCTCCTGGGTGGGGAACTACTCCTTTGATGGGTATCGCAATGGCTTTATTTGCAGTATTCCTATCTATTATTTTGGAGATTTATAATTCTTCCGTTTTACTGGATGGAATTTCAATGAATTGAATCCATAAGAACTATTAAGTTCGAGTTTTTCAATACAAAGTGAATTTTCGGGTTTCTGGTTTATAACCCTGTTGGTAGTTCGATCGCGAAATTTCTTTCTGTATTTCCGGAATATGAGTGTGTGACTTGTTATAATTGATCCTATTGATAATACAGAGAATGAGTCTGTCATCTTATCTTTATAAAAGAAGGTTTTACCTCGTCGGATACTCATCCTAGTATCTGGAGCACGTAAGATTATGAAATCGATCCAGAATTGAACTATGATTCATACTTAATAAATAATCAGACCTTGTGACCGGATTCTAACTACAAGATTTTCAACGAATTAGATTCTAAATTGAAAGATTTTTTTTCTGTTTATGCTTATTTTGGCTAAAAGGGAAATTAGGTAAATTCTTTCGTATTTTGAGTCATTATACCTATGAATAAGTTAAGTGATGATCCGATAGTTCTTACTCAGAGAATCTGTGGGCTTGGGGTTTTTATTGAATCATCGTGGTTCTAGTATGAATCTGGGGTTTCAATTAATTTCTAGGGTCTTAACAAGAGAAATTCCTATCAATGAGAAAAAACAATAGTAAAAGTCCGATTACACACAACTAACAAATCAAAGAAAAAAATAGGGAAAGAGAAGATTCAAGAGGCCTGTAGTAATAATAAAGAAAAAAAGGAAGAGCCGACTTGATATTTTGGCATTATCACCGCAAAGAATAACTTTCGTATTTTTAATGCTTCGTATCTGCACTTCCGAGAAGATTAAATTGGAAGATATATATGCGTCAGGAGTCTTATTTGTGTGTTTTTGTTTGAGCTGTACGAGATAAAATTCTCATATACAGTTCTCAGAGGGGGAGTCCTCCTGGTTTACCTATCTCAATAAAGTCTACGATTGGTTCGAAGAACGTCTCGAGATTCAGGCGATTGCAGACGATATAACTAGTAAATATGTTCCTCCTCATGTCAACATATTTTATTGTCTAGGCGGAATTACCCTTACTTGTTTTTTAGTACAAGTAGCTACGGGGTTTGCTATGACTTTTTATTATCGTCCAACGGTTACTGAGGCGTTTGCTTCTGTTCAATACATAATGACTGAAGCAAATTTTGGTTGGTTAATCCGATCAGTTCATCGGTGGTCGGCAAGTATGATGGTTCTAATGATGATACTGCACGTCTTTCGTGTGTATCTCACCGGTGGATTTAAAAAACCTCGGGAATTGACTTGGGTTACAGGTGTCGTTCTGGCTGTATTGACCGCGTCTT